AAAGAAATGGATCATTCTTCTTTTTGATTCTTTAGTCAATTTTATTCTTTAAATTAAATTTTTCAGAAATTCTATAATCTATAAATAGGAGTATATAAGTATAAGTATATATATAATAGAAAGAAGTATATAACTAATATCTGTTTAATATTAAATCTTAAAGGATTCAGAATTTCTTTCTTATCCTTTTTCGAAATGGAAAAAAAAAGATATTCTATATAATAGATAGAAATAATATAGAAATGGAAATAATAGATAACTATCAATATATATATATCTATATTGATATTGCGTCCAATAGGATTTGAACCTATACCAAAGGTTTAGAAGACCTATGTCCTATCCATTAGACAATGGACGCTTTTCGCTTTTTTTGACTTTCCAAATGTTAAAAAAAAAAAGAATGTGCGAAATCTTTTTAGCAATTGTGTATTGAATTCACTTCAATACACAATTGCTATTAGACAATTCTAATAGAGAAAATTTTATCCAAATTTTCTCTAATAAAAAGGGGCAATTTAGGATTTAGAGCGGGTAGCGGGAATCGAACCCACATCGTTAGCTTGGAAGGCTAAGGGTTTTAGTCGACGTTGATTGATCATTTTTATATTTTTAACGTCTCTAATTCAAAACCAAACATGAAACTTTGGTTTCATTCGGCTCCTTTATGATGGATGGAGAAATTCCCAAATAAAATATAAAATAAGACGGGAACGAAATCAAAATCCAAATTCGACCCATAACATCTATGTTAGCTTTTTTTCCGTCTGGGTGCTTTCACAGAAAATTTTGCTTTATAGATGATCCTTCTAGAAGATAAAAAAAGGCGAACTCCAACAATCTTTCTAGTTACTTCGTTCTTTATTTCTATTTAACGGAATCCTTAGGAAAAGTATTTTGTTTCCACCGAGCTAAAACAATATAATATGTCGATGTCTTTAGTAAACCAAAGTTCTCGTTTAATAGCTATGTTGCTTCAATTTTTCTATAGCAAAGAATGAATAGAACTGAAGATTTAGTTACGATTAGAAAGAAAGTTTTCTAGCTTTATCCATGGATCCTCTTGTTATACTTATTGAATTGTAAATAGTCATCCAATTCAAAAATTATGTTTCGGAATTTCATAATCCAAATTTACAATTGATTAGAGTCTTTGGATACAAATTACGAGAATCTATAATCTTCCTTGAATCTTTCATTGAAAGGTAAAGGACTAAATCCTTTTAAGAAATAAAGTTTTTGATCGGAAGATTAATCAAACCGAGAGACCCTTTAACTATTAAAGGGGTTAAAAGAACGAATCACACTTTTACCACTAAACTATACCCGCTACAATGCAATTATTGTATATAAATTAACCTTTTGTCGAACAAAGTAATCGAGAGTGTAATAAAAAAATCTGACAAAAAATTCGCAAATTCTAGCGCGGGATTCTATTTTTATTTTCAATTTCAGATCTTTTTTGTCTAAAACTTCATCGGATTACTCTTTTTAACTTTAACAAAAAAAAGGCCCGGCTGGGGACTGACCAGGCCAGGCTATTAAAATAAAAAAGATCTTTTATTTTATTATTTTACTTGTGTTTGGACGAAACAAAATAAAAAAAGGATTCTCTATTTCTATTATTGTGGTTTTATTTATTTATCTTTCGAGTTCGAGCCTTTTCTTTATCTAATCGTTATCTACATTTTTTATGTAAATAGAATTACTGAGAAAGTTCTAGAAAAAATTATATATATAATAGTCAAATTATATATAATAGTCATATATATATTAATTATATAAATATATAAATAGCTTAGAAATATAGAAATATTTATATATAATAATAAAATATAGTTCAGAATATAATAATAAATAATAAAATATAGTTCAGAAATATATTTATATATAATAAAATATAGAAAATATAAAAAATAGATAATAATAGATAATAAAGACTAATCTAAAAAAAAAAGAAAGTTTTTTAAGAATAAAGTAGAGAAGGTTTTTTTTTAAGTCTTTTTCTCTAATGGAACCTAATTAAGTATCCCTTTTCGATTAGGAGAGATGGCTGAGTGGACTAAAGCGTTGGATTGCTAATCCATTGTACGAGTTAATCGTACCGAGGGTTCGAATCCCTCTCTTTCCCTTTCTCCTTTTGATGATGTGTAATAGATAAAATCCTAATAAAATTCGAACATTTCCACTACACTAATTAAATCAAGCAATAAAACAATAAAAAACCTTTCTTTTTTATTCTTCGCGTCCCGGATTACGTCCTGGATCATTAGATAGGAATCCAAATATGAAGAGAGAAATAAAGAATATAACTACAGTGTATACAAAAAGTTTGAGAGTAAGCATTACACAATCTCCAAGATCTTACTTTTTTTTTGAAAAAAAAAAGAGAATAGATTCTCTATTTTTATACCAAATATCTTATTTTGATACCAATAAATCAAGTGATTTTTTTTTCTAGAAAAAAAAAATAAAAAAAAAAAGGGGTTCAGAAAGTCATTTGTAATAAGATAATAGTCGAGTCTTTCATATTCAAACAGATTTGCATACCAACATCTAGATATTTTTTTGGTGAACTCGAATCTAATTAGGTTCTTTCATTTAGGGAAAAGAGGATAAAATTGAAGAAATAGAATGATCCAGGTTTGAATTCAGGGTTCGTTCATACGGCAAGATTTTTGTGATCTATTGTTGGAAGAATAAAAATCGTGAATTTTGCTAAGTTTTTCTAAGTACAGTATTAAGAATTTCATCGAAAACTTACAGCTGCTTGCCAAACAAAGGCTAAGAGAAGAAAGAAAAGAGGTATTACGGGCATAACATCTACGATTGGATTCAAAAAGGCGTAGGCCTCCGGCAATTTGGCGACTAAAAAAGTGCTTGAAAAAAGGGCAGAATTCAAACAAATACAGATCAAATTTAATATATTAAGCATAACAAAAATTGGTGTTCTTGTGGATAATTTCATTTTGATTGAGTTATTAATATATTTTTTATATAAGGAAAAAAATAAAGAAAGATAGTCTAAAAAGACTTTGTTGAACTTACTCAATCAAAAATCCTTTCATTCTCTTATGAGAATTAAAGAAATAATATTTTCATACAATATCTTAATTGAATTCTATGTAATGATCAATAAAGTAAGTTTGATTTGCTATCTACACGCGTAAAAACTCTAGCACCAATGTAATCTATATTTAATTCGGGCTGAAATTGAATTGACGAACAACCAATAGCAATATTACTCTTTTAGTAGTCTTGAATAAAAATCGAAATGGGGCGTAGCCAAGCGGTAAGGCAACGGGTTTTGGTCCCGCTATTCGGAGGTTCGAATCCTTCCGTCCCAGAGTATGGTCATTACGGAATCAATCTTCTATTGCCTTTGCGCACCACCTTTCTCTTTCTGTTTAAAAATCCAATTTTTTTTAAGATAAGAATAAACTATTGAAATGAAATAAAGAATCAACTTATTTTTCATTAATTTAAAAAAATAGATTGGCTTTTTTATTTTTGTGTGATGCGGGTAAGTAAGGTATAACCGTAGATTCTAAGAGTTTTAATTAAAAACAAATATATATAAATATAGATTTCGATTTAAATTTTGATTTTACATATATACAAGCTAATATGTATGGGATTCATTTGAATTCTGACTGAACCTGATTCTGATTCTGATTACGCGTAAATTCACTACTCTATTCATAGAGAAAGAAAAAGTATAGATTACGATATACTGACTGAACTATGACTATTCATGATTCCATAATTGAATCAATTACACAAACTAGAGGAGTGTTATGGTAAAACTTAGTTTAAAACGATGTGGTAGAAAGCAACGTGCGACTTGAATTGAAGGACATTATTTGCTGTGGATTTTTTGATCCGCCACTTTTTATATAGGAATATAGGTGCTCTTGGCTCGACATTTTGTGTTCTATTTTATTTACTAGAATCCTACACTTTTTTGAATATAAAAAAGAGTACAGGATGGAGCTCGAGGAGAATAGAAAGTTTTTTTCCTTTCGCAGGAGTAAGGATCCAGGGTTAGTGCGAATCAATTAAGTTGGAACAACTTCGTAAGTCTTTTTATTTTTATATTGAAAAAAAAAGCCCTTTCAATTAATTTTCCAATGGAAAAGGGGGAAAAGAAAATTTTCTTCAAACTGTCAAATTCTTTGAATCAAACGTCTATCATGCGTGAATCAAGCGTTTGTATGATTCTTTGATAGAAAGAAAAGAAATAATAAAAAAAAAAAGGGGGCTTTGTTGCTGCCCTTTTTTAATAAAACGATTCAAGATCACCGAAGTCATGTCTCAACCCAAAGATTCAAAGTAAGGATAAAGAATCCTTAAACAAGGAAATCTGGTTTTCAATTGTTTGAACAATTTAAATCAGAATGAAGAATCCAAATTGATTCTAAAAAATGAGACAAACAAAAAAGGGTTAGAGACTACTCAATAAAAAGAGTACTTCAGCATTCTCGGTTGAGATATTTGAGAGTTATTTAACTTGAGTTATGAGAGTACGAATGTTACGAATCCTTTTTATGGAAAAAAATATTTAAGGTTTCAATACTGGGTAATTTATTGAATGTTTTTATTAATCTATTTAATATTTGAATTTTATACAGAAAGCTAACTTCATACTCATTTAATTTTTTCTCGAGCCGTACGAGGCCAAAGCCTCTTATACGTTTCTAGGGAGGGGTATTATTCATATACATCTATCCCAATGAGCCGTTTATCGAATCGTTGCAATTGATGTTCGATCCCGAAGAGAAGGAAGAGATCTTCGGAAAGCGGGTTTTTATGATCCGATAACTAATCAAACTTATTTTAATCTTCCTGCTATTCTCGATTTCCTTAAAAAAGGCGCTCAAGCAACAAGAACAGTTCATGATATTTCAAAGAAGGCAGGGGTTTTTACGGAATTAAGTCTTAATAAAACGAAATTGAATTAATGAAATATAAAAAAGAGGGTGTGAAAGACTCGTATATAG